ATTTATTGTCGTTTTATGAAATAAAGTCAAAGCCCTAATCGGTTTTGAACTAAGGACTTAGGCTTTACCCCGTCCTTACTCTACCATTGCGTTAAAGGGACCTGAATTGGTGACTGGGTCATGAATAGTCGCAAATGAATAGCAAATTGTAAAAAAGTGATGGAGAATTCGGATCTCTTCATACATATTCCATTCGGTTGACACTTACAAAAAATCGGTATATATAAGAAGTATCCATAAAGTAGTAGATGGTCAAACATGCCCCCATCGTCTAGTGGTTTAGGACATCTCTCTTTCAAGGAGGCAGCGGGGATTCAAATTCCCCTGGGGGTGGGGTACTACGAAAATAAGTTGGTCAAGAAGTACGAATAAACCTAAAATTTCTTATTCCTGGGTCGATGCCCGAGCGGTTAATGGGGACGGACTGTAAATTCGTTGGCAATATGTCTACGCTGGTTCAAATCCAGCTCGACCCAACAATTAACCAATCTACCATGAGATGGTAGAATCTCCTTCTTCTTCAGAAATACCCCAGAGGGGGAATAAAAAAGAATCACATTTTCGGTTAGATCCCTTAGTTGCCTGGGATTGTAGTTCAATTGGTTAGAGCACCGCCCTGTCAAGGCGGAAGCTGCGGGTTCGAGCCCCGTCAGTCCCGACGAATTGAATAAGTACGCCAATCCGCCGCTCCTCTTTCTCGAAAAGTGGGGCTTTGGGACAACATGTCATTGCCAAGGAGATTCGGTTCGGAGTTCTCCTCACTTCAATCAATCCTGATTGAAGAAAGACAAATTTAAATTAGTCCAATGATTGGTTGGGAAAATTATTCTTAGAGGCAATAGTCCAAGAAATGCTGACTCTTCTTTGTTGGATTAATCCCCATGCATGGAAGAAAACAAAGTCCGACCGCTTGCTAGGGCGCATCTCCCGAGCTGGAAACAAAATATCGCCTTCCGGCTATGTTTTTTGTATTCCTAAATAGGAGGGTTATAAATCAATTAATTGACCACTGAGCGAAAAATAATGGAATAAAATCGTTTTTCCTTCCTAGTTGTTCTATTTTTTCCGGGTGCTGCCGAAAAAAGAACAAAACCTCTACTAAAATGAAAATAACGAAAATAGTGAATTTCGAGACCTAAGATAAGTTATAGAAATTAAGAAATTAAACAAGAGAAAAGAATCCGACCTAAAGGAATTTTCGATTGCGTCAGGAATCCTATTTTGGATTTGGTATGGATCCAAGATCTTCTTAGATTATAAGATTCCATTTTCGACGCCGAATTGATTTGATCACTTAGATAATGTTATTCATGCGGAAGTTAACTGTGAAAGCTTTCTTTTCTCTAGGGGATTAAATCCCGAATTATTGTCAAAGAAAAAGGGATGCGATTATGGAAGTCAATATTCTGGCAGTTATTGCTACTGCACTCTTCATTTTAGTTCCTACAGCCTTTCTACTTATCATTTATGTAAAAACAGTTAGTCAAACTAATTAAGTAGTTTGAATGAAACTTGATCTTATCAACTATATGATAAGATCAAATGAAAGGATTTCTCAGTTTGCGTATTTGAATGAATACAGGAAATGAACGGGCTGGAATCGACAGTCTTCTTGAAGATCGGCAGGAGGGTAAGAAAGATTAGGGCAGTTTTTGCTTCCGGGACTGTATTTCTAATACAGCTAGAGGTTTACTCGAGATCAATCTATTATATTATCTTCATGGTAGCTATTTTTCGTGACGATATTCATTTTCTATTTGGAATTGGCCGCGGGCCCACTTCGATTTCTTTGATACATCTATTTGTTCCACTCAATCAGAACGAAGAAGTTTCCTTCTTATAGGAAACAGTACTTCCCTCTAATTCAATGTAATTTTGAAAAACAAAAAGAGATCTTGAGAGTAAATTCTTCTACAATGCATTTTGAACAATTTATAAACAAACTTGATCCAATTTCATTCCTCAACTCAATGAGTAGTACTTCTAGAGACCACTTCGTCCCCAGACTACAAGTGAAAGGGAAAATGAAAAAACTACCATTAAAGCAGCCCAAGCGAGACTTACTAGCTCCATGTGAATTATGTCCCCTATCTCTTGATAGAATTAGTTGATTATTGCTTACTAATAATAGTGGAATCAATGGTGCAGAGTCAAAAAGGGATGCTAATCGAAGACGGGTGAGGAACCACTTTACTAAATCCATATCGAAAAAAATGCCTCTATGATTTCGAATCGGCAAAGACTAAAGATAAGTAAAATAGGCGAGAAATACTAAGGCTCACTCTTTTTTTTAGTTTTTAGGTCAAAAGGCAAATTAGGGATCGATCGCTATCTAGGTGAAATAGTCAGGCGACACCCAGATTTGAACTGGGGAAAAAGGATTTGCAGTCCCCCGCCTTACCGCTCGGCCATGCCGCCAAAATTATCCAAAACTCTAATGAAAATTTATCGTTGGACCTAGAGATTTTTATAATATATATTACCCACCGCGACTATAGAGAAAGTTAGTCCCTCTAACCGCCAGAACGGAATCATAGAATTATCACTCAATTATCATACTTCAACTATCATTGAACAAAAAAACGGTAAAAATTTCTCCCTTCTTTTTTTTGAACAACGAGTTGCGGGGGATTCGAACTCGGAATTAGTCAGAGGAAGTCGATTATTTTCATTTGAAAATTATAAGGGGAAAAGAGGCTAGTTATTTTATTTGTTGTATCTTCTATTGTATAATGATTAATGAAACCTCAAAATAATATTGACAGTAGTTTTATTTTTTAGTAGATAATTTTTTAATACTTAATACTTTAGTCTTTTTATTACTTTAGTTTTTTTAATACTTTAGTCGTTTTATTACTTTAGTCTTTTTATTACTTTAGTTTTTTTAATACTTTAGTCGTTTTATTACTTTAGTCTTTTTATTACTTTAGTTTTTTTAATACTTTAGTCGTTTTATTACTTTAGTCTTTTTATTACTTTAGTTTTTTTAATACTTTAGTCGTTTTATTACTTTAGTCTTTTTAATACTTTAGTTTTTTTTTTATACTTAATACTTTATTAAAATATTTTTATTATGGCCTTAGTTGCCTTTTATTTTATGTTATGTTATTTGTACTTGACATAGATACTTGACATATTAAAGATACTTGATTGACATAGATACTTGATTGATATAGATACTTGAAAAATTAAAAATACTTGAAAAATTAAAGATACTTGATTGACATAGATACTTGACATAGATACTTGATTGATATATATACTTGACATAGATACTTGATTGATATATATACTTGAAAAATTAAAGATACTTGATTGATTAATAATTTTATGAAATTATGTTTTAATAAAAATATATTCCAAGGAGGATCTTATGGATATGGCTAACAGAGAGGAGATACGTTGGATCGCAAACGTCTTACGTACCTATTATTATGGCTGCCTGGACATAAAATTGTTCGCGGCTATTTTAAAGGTAGAAGAAAAGTATCTATCCGAGATTTTGGCGTGTGACACCACGTCCAGCGAAAAGGAAGAACCTGGCGATCACTTGTGTTATCAGGTTTTTATCCAAATTGCCTGGACGTTGACGCGCGACGACATTATATCACGAACAATGATTGCCTTAAAGAAGGATAAAACGCTGGAGGCTGCTGGCGCCGACGCGGGGGCTGGGTGGTTTACTGAGTTTGCTCCTCAATTCTTGTATAATGAAGAAACAACGCGAACCGCGTTGGCCTCGTTGCAATTGGCACTCAATTGTGCGTTTCTTAGACCAATAAATTTGCATGATTACTACTATCAGCTGCATTTTTGGCAAGGGGCCTGGAACCGGTTCTGGGTCATGGTTTACAGCCGCAATTTAGTGGATGAACTATATCCTATGACCGAAGTACAGGCCACGTGCAAAAAAGCTATGCGACGAACCCTCGAAAACGTACTTGAGCCGAATTCGAAGAAGAATCCAACTTCGAGGGATCCTATTTCTTCACCTGCCCCGGCAGTCGTTTGGTTTACCTGGGCCAATATGATGGAGCGAATCGAAAAATACGATAGCCTCCATCGAAAAAAAGAACGTGCGCCTGCGATTATACGCGCGACGCTACAAACTGAGTATCTCGCCGCCTATAGCGCGGCGCGAGCTAAATTAAAAAATACGGTATGGGATGCGAACGAAGAATTTGCGTTTATCGTAACATATTTACAGAGGAATGGGTACGACTTTTTCATTAACCAGTGCTTAGCCTATGAATTCGGGTTCCCACCCGATAAGGATGGCCAGGACGGTAATGGAGACATTGGTGGTTCGCCACCCGATAAGGATGGCCAGGACGGTAATGGAGCCATCGGTGGTTCGCCACCCGATAAGGATGGCCAGGACGGTAATGGAGCCATCGGTGGTTCGCCACCCGCTGAGGATGACCGGGACGGTAATAGTACCCCCGTTCCTGACACCTCGGGGTGGGGGGATGAGACCTCGGGGGATGAGACCTCGGGGGATGAGACCTCGGGGGAGACCTCGGGGGATGAGACCTCGGGGGATGAGACTTCGGGCAATAATGAGCCAGCAATCTAAATGATTTGATTCAGGGTCAGCAGTCTAACACCAGACTGCCGACCCTTGTACTTAAAGAGGTGGTTATTCTATTCCGCCTCTTAAAACTTACAGTGATTAGTTTCAAATTTCATGGTATTCCGAACTCGTAAATAGATGATCACTTCCATCCTTGCGAGATCATCTATCTAATTTGCTGAAAACTATGCCAAAAATGTTTTCAAATTTAAAATGGGAAATTCACTAAAAATGCTCCAAGATCGAAATGAGGGAATGTTTATAATACCTGGGTTTCATCAAATCCAATTCGAAGGATTTTGCAGGTTCATCGATCAAGGTTTACCCGAAGAACTTTCTAACTTTCCAAAAATTGAAGATCCCGATCAAAAAATTGACTTTCAATTATTTGTGGAAAGATATCAATTGGTCGAACCATTGATAACTGAAAGAGATGCTGTGTCCGAATCCCTTACCTATTCTGCTCAATTTTATGTATCCGCGGGACTCGTTTGGCCAACCCGGCGGGGTATGCAAGAACAAAAAATTTGTATTGGAAATATTCCGATAATGAATTCTATGGGAACTTTTATAGTAAATGGAATATATCGAATTGTGATCAATCAAATATTGCAAAGTCCCGGTATTTATTACCGGTCAGAATTGGCCCCAAACGGAATTTCGTCCTATACCGGGACCATAATATCAGATTGGGGCGGAAGATTAGAATTAGAGATTGATAGAAAATCAAGAATATGGGCTCGTGTGAGTAGGAAACAAAAAATATCTATTCTAGTTCTATTATCAGCTATGGGTTTGAGTCTAAAAGAAATTCTAGAGACTGTTTGTTATCCTGAAATTTTTTTGTCCTTTCTGAATGCTAAGGAAAAAAAGAAAATCGGGTCAAAAGAAAATGCCATTTTGGAGTTTTACCAACAATTTGCTTGTGTAGGTGGGGATCCAATTTTTTCTGAATCCTTATGTAAGGAATTACAAACGAAATTTTTTCAACAAAGATGTGAATTAGGAAGAATTGGTCGACGAAATATCAATCGCAGACTGAACCTTGATATACCCCAGACCAATACCTTTTTATTACCGCGCGACATATTGGCCGCTGTGGATCATTTGATTGGAATGAAATTTGGAATGGGTACCCTTGACGATATGAATCATTTAAAAAATAAACGTATTCGTTCTGTAGCAGATCTTTTGCAAGATCAATTCGGATTGGCTCTGGTTCGTTTAGAAAATGTGGTTCGGGGAACTATATGCGGAGCACTTAGTCAGAACGTGATACCCACTCCACAAACTTTGGTAACTTCAACTCCATTAACAACTACTTATGATTCTTTTTTCGGTTTACACCCATTATCGCAAGTTTTAGATCAAACGAATCCATTGACACAAATAGTTCATGGGAGAAAATTGAGTTATTTGGGCCCTGGGGGAGTGACTGGACGAATGGCTAGTTTTCGAATCCGAGATATTCATCCGAGCCACTATGGGCGTATTTGCCCAATTGATACCTCTGAGGGAATAAATGTTGGACTTATTGGATCCTTAGCAATTCATGCGAGGATTGGTCGTTGGGGGTCTCTCGACAGTCCCTTTTATGAAATTTCTGAGAACTCCAAAGGGGCACGGATGCTTTATTTATCACCAGGTCGGGATGAATACTATATGGTAGCGGCAGGCAATTCGTTGGCTATGAATCAGGGTATTCAGGAAGAACAAGTTGTTCCAGCCCGATACCGTCAAGAATTCTTGACTATTGCATGGGAAGAGGTTCATCTTCGAAGTATTTTTCCCTTTCAATATTTTTCAATTGGAGCTTCTCTCATTCCTTTTATGGAGCATAATGATGCGAATCGGGCGTTAATGAGTTCTAATATGCAACGTCAAGCAGTTCCTCTCTCTCGTTCGGAGAAGTGCATTGTTGGAACTGGATTGGAACGCCAAGCAGCGCTAGATTCCGGGGCGCTTGCTATAGCGGTACACGAGGGAAAGATCATTTCTACCGAGACTGACAAGATCCATTTATCGGGTAATGGCGATACTCGAAGCATTCCATTAGTTATGTATGGACGTTCAAACAAAAATACTTGTATGCATCAAAAACCCCAGGTTCCGCAGGGTAAATGCATTAAAAAGGGACAAATTTTAGCCGACGGCGCTGCTACAGTTGGTGGCGAACTCGCTTTGGGGAAAAATGTATTAGTCGCATATATGCCATGGGAAGGTTACAATTTTGAAGATGCAGTACTCATTAGTGAGCGCTTGGTCTATGAAGATATTTATACTTCGTTTCACATACGCAAATCTGAGATTCAGACTCATGTGACAAGCCAAGGCCCTGAAAGGATCACTAATGAAATCCCGCATTTAGAAGCGCATTTACTCCGCCATTTGGACAAAAATGGAATTGTACGGCTGGGCTCTTGGGTGGAGGAGGGTGATATTTTAGTGGGGAAATTAACGCCCCAAACAGAATCGTCGTATACCCCGGAAGATCGATTGTTACGAGCCATACTTGGCATTCAGGTCTCGACTTCAAAAGAAACTTGTCTAAAAGTACCTATAGGTGGTAGGGGTCGGGTTATTGATGTTAGATGGCTCCAGAAAAGGGGCGTTTCTAGTTATAATCCAGAAACGATTCGTGTATATATTTCACAGAAACGTGCAATCAAGGTAGGTGATAAAGTGGCTGGAAGACATGGAAATAAAGGCATCATTTCGAAAATTTTGCCTAGACAAGATATGCCTTATTTACAAGATGGAAGACCGGTTGATATGGTCTTCAATCCATTAGGAGTACCTTCGCGAATGAATGTAGGACAAATATTTGAATCTTCCCTTGGGTTAGCGGGGGGTCTGCTAGACAGACATTATCGAATAGCGCCATTTGATGAGCGATATGAACAAGAAGCTTCGCGAAAACTAGTCTT